CAAGAATCAAAACTTTAGATTTACAATCTAATATTTTACATTAAACTACATTCTTTTCCATCTTAACTTAAGAGTAAACCTTTTGATTAACAGTCAACAATTCTATTATTAAACTAACCCTTAAAACTACAAGAAACAATTCTTTACTTTTGTTTTCAAAACAAAACTTAATAGTTTAATTACTAGATTTAGGTTCCCCTAAATCTACTTTACTACAACTTACTCCCCTTTGGGCTTGTGGTGGATGATGTGCCCCATCCCTATGTACCCTTCAAAAAATCATAAAATTTTTTATAGTGTCTTTTACATTTTCTGTGTGTTAACTTAAACACCAATCCACAACTTTAATTAGTGTAGGTCAAATTACACCCCCACATAGACCAAATATATCTCTTTTATAAAAAATAAAATTTTCATAATATATACCTTAAGCAAAAAAAACGATATCATATGTGACACTAATTTAAGAGGTTTTAGAGGGGGTTCTCAATTAACACTCCCCCTCAACAGCTTAATTAGCAAATGCCGCGAATACTCTTAGAGTTGAGATGACTACTTACATCGGCTCGTATTAATTTCTGGTCGAGTTAGGTCCCTAATCTAACTCGCTTATCAGAATGTAAGCTCATAGGTTCCCCTTTAAAAAAAATCCAAAATTTACCCTTAAGATTTTTTAAATTTATGCGCCAAAACTATTAATATAACTCAAATAAAAGTTTAAATTTTACCAGGCTAGCCGATTATTCTGGAACAAGTATTATACAAACAATTAATTACCGAGGTAAATATTTATTGCCTACTTAATAAATTAAAATTAAATAATACTATTTTAACAATTTATAAACCATAATCAAATTTAAAATCTATAAAAGCACTCTTTATTTTATAAGACTTACCGACCCATTCATTGAAAATGAATAATACTAATTTATACTAAAGTCTCTTTACAGATTATAATTTTTAATTTTGAAAATTAATAGTTTACACTTAACTTAAATCTATAAACTTTAAACTTTACTTTACTTTTTAATAAATACTCTGATCACTACCATAAAACTTCATACCCCCAACTATAATAATTATACCCAGAATTCTAGAAATAACCGAAAAACACATAAAATAAAAAAATATTATTTCAGTTAACACACCTATAAATTTCATAAACAATCTTATTATTAAAAACTCCAACGCAATTAAAATAAAAATAAAACGATGTCACTTAAAAAATAATATAAATAATCTAATAAATATAAAAATAATTGCCCTAAATCTTAAAGTAAATCTTTATTCTTTACACCTTACGCAAAGCCCCAGAAAAATTTAAAAAATATCTAGTAAAATTCATAAAAAACAACAAAATAAACAAAATAAATCTTAACATTAACCAAAAAATCCTGTAATAAAATACATTTAAACTAACATTATACAATAAGCTATTATAAGAAATTTTTATTACCAATAAACTTAATAATAAAGTCAAAACCACTAAATAACTTTTTACTAAATTAATCTTAGATAATCTGGAAAAATAAACCAAAATTACAAAAATCCCTCTTAAAAACAATAAACAAATAAAATAAGAAAATCACACATAACCACTAAATGATAGCATAGGCATACACATTAACATCTTCAAAATCAAAAAAACTTCTCTTTTTATAGGATCCATATTTATATACCTTAAAACCCCACTCAACACGAATACCACCAAAAAAAACATAAAAATTAAACTTTAACCCTTTCAGTGTAAATGAAAAATTCTAAATTAAACTAAAAGTTTTATCCATCCTTAATTAAACCCTTAAACCCACCTCAGTGACTAAATTTTAATACCCCAAATTTTATTTTTTTTTTAAACTACACACTGTTTTAAATAAAACATATATAATCTCGCATATATATATGGCACAATATTATATACACAGTAAAAAGCACACACATAAGATCGAGAAATACTTCACTCATATCACTTGTATTTTAAATACTTAAATAAATCTCATGCGTGTTACTTTTAATAATAATTAAATAGAAATCTCTTTCAAGATTTCATTTTTTTACGATATATTATATTAAAATTAATATAATATATTTATATATATTATATAATATACTAAAACTTAAAATTAATCTAAAGTTAAAATTTTTATTTTATTAATAGAACTAAAATTTTGTAAATGCAAATTACATATTTTAAACTTAAATTATAGTCCCTATAAAAATAAAAACAAAAAAAATACTAAAATAATAAGATTATTATACTTAAATGCTCTTATATAGCCTGTAAATAATGTTCTAAAAACACCCAAAAAATTAAAACCCATATAACCAAATTTATTTAAATTATTATCCATAAATTTTAAATTTTTTACTTTATAAATTACATTTTTAGCTAAATAATCAACTAAAAATTTATAAGCAAACTCTTTAATTAACATTTTAAATATTAAATAACTAAATAAAATAATTAATATAACATAAAATAATGGTACATAAAAATCCAAATAAAGAAACAAGCCAGGTATTAACAATATATTATAATTTAATCATCATAAAAAAACCACTGAAAACACTACCAACCCTAAACTTAAGAAATTTATCACCAACGTAGTTCTAAATACTCTCACAACCTTTCTAAAACTTAAAAAAAAACTTTTCCATAAACGATAACTATAACCAAATGTTAAAAAAATTGATACAAAAAATATTAATCTTAAAATTATTATATAGTTATTTATAAAAAATAATTCTAAAATTAAATCCTTACTTACTATGCCACTAGAAAACATTAATCCACACAAACAAAACAAAGTAATCAATAGTTGCAACTGTATAAAAATTGGTAAATTTCCATTATTACCATAACCACGCCCATCTTGTTGACCGTAATTACTGTGAATAATATAACCTACCTGCATAAATAAACAACTTTTAAATAATGCGTGACTGACCAAATGAATAAAAGCTACAAAACTCATCCCTAACCCCAAAGTAGTTATTGAAAACCCTATCTGTGACAATGTCCTTAAAGCAACCACCTTTTTTATATCTTCCTCAACCATAGCTGCCACTCTAGAAAAAAATATTGTAAATAAACCAATTAACAAAATTACAGTTATAACCATTCTATTAACTATAATTTTACTAAAATTTATTAACAAAATTAAACCTGCAGTAACCAAAGTTCTTCTATGAACTAATGAACTGACAGGTGTGGGTGCACTTATAGCTTTTGGTAACCATCTACTAAACGGAAACTGCGCCCTCTTTGTAAAAGATGTTAATAACAATAACAAAACCATCGAACCACAAATCATTTCAAAACTTAAAAAATAATAACCATAAAATAACACAGCTCTAAAAAACCTAAAAATAAAAAAATCACCAATACGATTAGTTAAAGCTGTGTTTATTGCACCAGAATTTCTATCTCAATTATTATAAAACAAAACTAAAAAAAAACTTGAAATACCCAATAAATCTCATCTCAACAACATAGTAAAAACCCTACTTCTATAATTTAACATAAACATACTCCCAACAAAAATTAATAAAACAAAATAATAATAATTAAAATTTAACTCACCATGCAAATAATATGTCCTAAAAACTAAAACTCTTAATGTAACCAAACCTAAAATAAATGAAAATAACAACCTATTAAAATAAAAATTAAACTTTAAAGATAAAAAATCTCACTCCAACATTATTAATCTTAATTTTATTACAGGAATAATTATAATAACCAACAAAATTATAACAAATCTTAATGACATCAAATAAACCATAATATTAATCTCACAAAATTATATTTTAAACTACTCATACTAATTTACCGTACCATCACTCCATATAAAAACCACCAAAAATAAACAACATTAACATTATAAAACTCACTAAAGATCTCAAATCTGAAATTAATAAACCTAAAAATATTACAATTTCCAAATCAAAAATTACAAACATTAACATTATAACAAAAAAATGAATTCTAAAAGAATTTTGAATTTTACCTACTCTTACAAACCCTCTTTCAAAAGCCCCAACTTTTAACAAATCATTTTTTTTAACTCTTATTACAAAATTGCCCATATACAATAACAACAATAACACTACTGCAAACCCTGCTACAAATAATAAATTTAAAATAAAGAATATATTTCTTATTAAAAAGTTTAAAACTTTTTTTAATTTTCCTTTCGTACTATTAAAACTTTTTTATAATAATAATCAAGATAAACAATTCTATCTCACAATGAATTAAACTAATATCACGTTAAATTAATTAAAAGAAGAACAGTCTTAAAACTTAAATTTTCTCCTTTTTTAATAAACTTAAATACAACATCGATGTAAAACTTACCTTACTATAAGTACTAGATTAGGTATGATTTTCTGTTAACTCCGGAGTAATTCTTAAATTTATAAATAGAATCAAAAATTATATAAAATTCTGCCCTAGAAAATTATTAATATTAACAAAAATTAATATTGAAACAGAATTTCCGAAGACTTATCTTTGTATTATTATATTAATAATTTTTTATATTAATTTAAATTCATCATAAAACAAAAAAATAATTAACCAATAACTTCATTCATACTGGAACTCAATAAAAGCACAAATTATTTTGCTACCTTAATGTCCTCACGCTAAGACTGCCATTTAAAAACTTTTCACTGGGCAAAAGCAAACTTTACCTAAAAGCCTAAGTCTTTAATAAACATTTGATTAACTATTTAGTTATTTTATTAAATTCTAAAAATAAACTTTTTTTAATTAATTTACTTATTTCAAAATAATTTAACTATTATTAATTTAATAGTTTAAAACCAATTATTATAACGATATTCAACATCTAAAATTATAAACAGTTATAAAACTAAAACATAAAAATACTTCAACTTTTACTTTTTATAATAATTTTACTACTTTACTTTACAAATTTCTAATAACCTACTATCAATACACAAATATCTTAAAAGTCGACATTTCAACTCTAAATTACATAATTTTTATTATGAAACAATAAAAAAATTGTAATTTCTACCTTTTAATTTTATTTTTTATCTAATTATAAAAATTTTTTTAAATGGTATGCAATACCTATTAATTCATAATAACAAAATTAAAGCTAAACAATCTTTTATACCACAAATAAAAATTTTAATTAAACTAATTAGCTTAATTTATATTTAAATAGCATCACCTTTTAAAATTATCCAATAAAGTTACCTCCACTGCAATAGGTATAAACCTGTGATTTGCCCCACAAATTTCTGAACACTGCCCATAAAACACACCTACCATTGGAAACCTGTAACATAAAGTTCTTAAAATACCACTTATAGCATCTAGCTTAATTGACATAGACGGCAATGCCCAAGAATGAATTACATCTGCTGATGTAATGCAAAACCGAGTATTTGTATCACAAGGAACAACACAACGATTATCAACTTCCAACAAACGCGGTTCGCCCAAATTTAACTGATCCAAAGATTTTATATATGAATCAAACTCCAAACCAGGAATATCACTAAACTCATAACTTCAATATCACTGATGACCCGTAACCTTAATAGTCAAATTTCTATCTAAATTTATTAAACCATAATAATATAACAAACTTAACGATGGGATCATTTGCATTAATAAAATTAAAGTAGGAAATACCCTACACAACAATTCACCAAATTGATATTCAATTTTTTTTCTCTTAAAATAAAACTTATTTATAATTAAATATAAAAACAACAAAACAACAAATACTAAAACCCCTAACAACAAACTACAATTAAATCTATGAAATCAATCCATATAACTTGAAAACAACCTATTAGAAAAATTTAAATTATAACCTTGAAAATAATTACCTATTAATTCCTTTTACCCTTTGATTGGAAATCAAACATACTAAATTATACTAAAGAACTATAATTTTATAAAACTTAAAGTTTTAACCTAACTATTGACAATAGTTTATACTTTTTAACACATTATACTAAAACTTTAATACTAATAAGAGAAAACACCCTTAGGGTATGAACCTAACAGACTTAAATTATCCTATCTTATTAAAATTCTCAACCCTTTAATTTGCAATTAAATATACTTATATATACTAAGAATTTTATAATTTTATAACAGAACACCTAAAATAAATTTCAGATTGATAACTATGCCCAAACACATAACTTCTCATACTATATTCAGGTCTTCTATTGATAAAATGTTCACTTATTATTACCTTACTACTACCAAATGAATTAATTAACGTATACAAAAACAAAAATAAAGCAAAAACACTAATTATAGATCCGTATGAAGACATCACATTTCAAACTGAATAAACATCAGGATAATCCAAATATTTACGTGGAAAACCATGTAAACCGGCAAAATGTAAAGGGAAAAATGTTAAATTTACTCCAATAAATATTAACATAAAAACCACTGACATTATTAACTTATTATAAACATAACCTGTTATAAACGTTCACCACAAACTAATCCCTGTAAAAATACCAAAAACTGCACCTAACCTTAAAACATAATGAAAATGTCTAACTACATAATACGTATCATGTAAAATAATATCTAAACTAGAATTCGATAATACCACACCTGTTAACCCACCAATAGTAAACAAAAAAATAAAACCTAACACCCACAAACAAACGGGTTGAAACACCATTTTTATACCAAACAACGTAGCTAATCAATTAAACACTTTAACCCCTGTGGGCACAGCAATAACTATGGTAGCAGCAGTAAAATACGCACGCGAATCTAAATCCATACCCACAGTATACATATGATGCGCCCAAACAACACAACCAATTAACCCAATCCTTAAAATTGCATATACCATACCTAACGAACCAAACACTTCCTTTTTCCCAGTTAAATACAATGTAGACTGACTAATAATACCAAAAGCCGGTAAAATCAAAATATAAACCTCCGGGTGACCAAAAAATCAAAACAAATGTTGATAAATTAAAGGATTACCACCTGTTCTAGGATCAAAAAACGAAGTGTTTAAATTACGATCAGTTAACAACATTGTAATAGCTCCTGCTAAAACAGGCAAAGATAACACCAACAAGAAAACCGTCACAAATACTGTTCACACAAACAATCTTATATGTTCTAATGAAATAGAACTTCTCCGCAAATTTTTCGTAGTGCACATAAAATTAATTCCACCTAAAATAGAACTCAAACCAGCACAATGTAATCTAAAAATAGCTAAATCTACACTTCTTCCCGGGTGACCCAATGTCCTTAACGGAGGATAAATAGTTCACCTTGTACCAGAACCCATATCTACAAAACATGAATCTAAAATTAAAAATATAGCCGTAGGTAACAATCAAAATCTTAAATTATTTAAACGTGGAAAACTTATATCGGGGGCCCCCAACATTAATGGCACCATTCAATTACCAAAACCCCCAATTATTCTAGGTATAACCATAAAAAAAATTATTAAAATTGCATGTGCAGTAATAACAGAATTATATAACTGACCATTTCCTAACAATAAACCAGGCTTAGCCAATTCTAAACGAATAATTAATGACAACCTAGTCCCCACTATACCTGACCACAAACCAAATAAAAAATACAATGTCCCAATATCTTTATGATTAGACCTTTTTAACCAAACCGACAAACCTCCTTGATATTTTTTATATATATTAATATAAGAGGAATTTTTTTTCCAATAAAAATTTTTTTTTTATTCAAAAAAAAAGTCAAATATAAACATTATTTAACATTTTTATATTTAAAAAAATATAGACAATCAAAAAATATTAAACATTATTACCACTGTAGACAATGACACGCCAATATTAAAATTATTAATATTAATAAAACTCTTTCCCATTATAGCACAAACAATTAAGAATAACGAGTAATAAAAAGAAATTATAAAATAAATAAAAATTATAAAAAAAAACAGCTTACTAATAATTACCCTATTAACAATAATTATAAACTCTGACAAAAATGCCAATGATGGCGGCACACCTCTATTTGATAAAAAAACCAATGAAAATACAACACCAAAAAAAATTCTAGATGTAAAAAAACTATTTAAAAAATAAACCATACGCGTTGAAGTAGAATGGTAAAATTCACCAATTAAATAAAACATTAATGTCGAAGTATAACCGTGGGCCAACATTATTATTAAACCCCCAATTTTTCTTCTTATTATAATATAAATTATAGTCAACAACAAAAATCTTATATGGGTTACTGAAGAATAAGCAGCCAACGATTTAGCATCACTCTGAAATACACATCTAAATGATGCTAAAATTATACCCATTAAAGCAATAACAACTCAAAAATTATTATATACAAAATTTATAGAACCTAAAATACGTAAATAACCCGCAGTACCTAACTTTAACAACAACCCCGCTAACAATATACTAGCTGTTGTTGGTGCCTCCACATGTGCCTTTGGTAATCATAAATGTAAAAAATACACAGGAAATTTTATTATAAACCTTAACCTTAAAATAAAAAATAACTCTCAAGAAATATTAAAATCAAAATAACATACTCTAAATATAAACATTCTTTTATAATAAATAAATAAAAATGGAAAAGAACAAATAGCTGCATAAAATAATAAATAATATCTTGAATTAATTTTTTCAATTTGTGACCCGTAGCCCAAAATTATAATTAAAATTGGAAACATTGACAATTCAAAATACATATAAAGCATCAACATATTTCTAGAAATAAAAAAAAATATGCAAATTATAATTAACACTGCACTTAAAACTATTAAATTAAAATTTTCTCTAATTAACACTACACCATAAATAAAAATTATTATAAAAATTAATAGTACGAACACATTTGAGTCCACCACAAAAAACACCCCCCTTCACGAAATATTTTTAAACAATATAAACCTAAAAACTACAACAAACATAAAAAATAATAAAGGCTTAAAAAAGAATAAAAATCTCAATAACAAAAACTCAATCAAAGCTATTCTATCCATGTAATTACAAGTTACATATTCTACAATTAAACTACAATAGCAATATGATCATCAATAAACAAAAACAAATAAAAATAACCAAACCACATCTACAAAATGTCAATACAAAATAGCAAACTCTATTCCCAAATGGTGATTATAATTAAAATGCGATTTTAATAAACGCAATAAATTAAACGCCAAAAACAACCCACCACATAAAACGTGAATTCCATGAAACCCAGTAGATAGGTAAAAAATACTTCCGAAAATTCCATCAGAAATTGAAAATCTAGCCTCTTTATACTCCATTAATTGAATTCTGGTAAAATAAACAGCCAACACACAAGTTAAAATTATTCTATTAGTACATCTTTTATTACTTAACAATCTATGGTGAGCCCATGTAACTGACACCCCCCTTCTTAACAAGATAATAGTATTTAACAACGGCACCCCAAACGGATTTACCAAATGCATACCTATAGGTGACCAGCTTTCACCCAATTCATGAACCGGAACCAAAGCCGCATCAAAAAATACCCAAAAAATACTAAAAAAAAATATAAACTCTCTAAAAATAAATAAAACAACGCCAAACTTAAAACCGTCTATAACAAAAAAATTGTGATAACCTCTAAGGCCCTCCATTGAGATATCTTTACCCCAGGCAAAAGAAATTAATAAAACAGTAAACAACCTAAAAATAAACGGTAAAATTAACCCAAACTTAAAAAAAATTACTAAAGACCTCGTTAACCCTAACGACGCAAAAAATATATAATAAGCATAACTAGATAAACTTAAAATATGAAAATTATGATAAATAGTGTATTTAATCTTTAGAACCTAAATCTAACATATTTATTATACTATCTACACTAAATCCACTTAAACTTTTATTACACAAACAATTTTTTACTAAAATAATACATTATTATAATTACTACAATTAATACAAAATAAATAACAGAAAACACAGGCCTTAATGTAGTGTACGGCTCCTCAACCAAACACTGACCCAATCACCTTAAAAACACCGCCGAAACAATAAATCTATAAACTAAAAATTTGTTAAGCTTACTTAAACATGATGTATAATTATTAATAAAAATAAAAAAATAAAAAATTACGATGCTTATTAATAAAGCCACGACACCCAACACCTTATTGGGAATCGCCCGTAAAATAGCATAAGCAAATAAAAAATATCACTCAGGGACAATATGAACCGGTCTTATTATGGGGTCCGCCTCAATAAACATTTCAGGGTCACCCAATCTATAAGGATACAGTAACGTAAATACTACAAAAATTAATCAAAAAAATAAGTTATAAGCATCTTTGTTTCAGAACTCCGGTCCAAAACAAATCTTATCATAATCACCATGACAATAAATTCTCGATGTCCTCCCAGTCCTATGTAAAAAAATCAAATGTAACAAAATCAACACCAATAAACCCCATGGCAACAAAAAATGAACCACAAAAAAAAACTTTAAAGTAGCACTGGTCACACCAAACCCCCTTCAAATCCACATTACGATAGTGGGCCCCCACACCGGAATAACCCTTAATAAACTTGTAATAACTACTGCAGCTCAAAATCTTATCTGAGCTCACACTAAAACATAACCTATAAAAGCCTCCATTATAACTAATAAATAAATTGTTAAACCAGATGTTCAAACATTTTTTATACGATACCTTATTATAAATAAAGCTTTAAAAATATGCAAATATAAAAAAATAAAAAATAGCCTAGCCCCATTAGAATGAAAAATACGAAAAATTCACCCATAATTAACTTCATACATAATATACTGGACAGCCCCAAACGCTGCACCTCCGTCCGCAGTGTAATAAAAAGCCAAAAAAGTTCCAGTCAAAATTTGAAACATTAAAATTATTCCCAACATTCTACCAAAATTTCAACCCACTGTTAAAGTTTTACTTGATGGTAACGTTACTAACATAGAAGTAACAAAATTTATAATATTATTTTTATTTTTTATTATTTCATAAATCCTAACTTCTTCAGAGTTATATTTTAAAATTAAACTAATGAAATTTGTAATTAAGCCCTTTTACACCAAAAATAAATATTCTATCTAAACTAAATTACATTACTTTAACAATCTTTAAAATGTATCTCTTTTTGAACCGTAATCAAACATAGTAATATCTATTTAACATTTTATTTTAACATAAACTAAAAATATTTCATCCTAAGAACTCTACCTTATCAAGATAACATAATTATTTTTACTAATGAAATATTTATAATAAAATTATTACTGTTAACGGAACAATAAATATAAACACACTTTTATTATACTTAAACATTTTATAATATTTAGTTCTTAAATTAACTATTCAAAATCTTAATGACAACGCTGAAAAAAACATTATAAACAATAACATTAAAATTCACACCCCCTGCGCTTTCAAAATTTCACTTAAAGAAAAAATTTTAACAAAAAAACTTACGCTAAATGGCAAATTCATAAAAACTAATATTGTTTCTCAACCAACAACATTGCTAACATTCCTAAATTCAAATTTAGGGATGATTATTAATATTAACACAAAGTAATAGATAAAAATAAATAAAACATTAAAAAAAGATATAATAAACCCCAACGTAATTCAATTAAAAGATTCCGTAGAAGATAAAATTAACAAATTTTTATATGTTTTTATTAACAACATTTGAAACAGACAAAAAAACAAACCCAGCATTAATAAAAAAATTAATTTAGCCACTATCAACTGCAAAAACACCAATAAAAATGGTAATTTTTGAAAAGTCAAAAATCACATTAAATTAAAGCCAAAAACACCATTAGTTACCCTAAAAATTCAAAAATGAAACGGAGCCATTCCAATTTTAAACATAACAATTAACAATTGAAAATATCCAAACGAAAACATTAAAAAAAGTAGACCTAAAGTTTCTTGCATAACAAAATAATTAAACAACCTACTAAATCTATTAGTTTTTTTATTCAATATCACAAAAACTAATGTCATTAACAAAAAAACACTCCATCAAATTAAAATATTATTAGTAACTAAAACTATCAAACATAAAAATAATGTAAATAATATTAAAAAAATATAAATAAACAAGCAGGAATAACCTTAAGCAAATTTAGAAGACTTGCATTAAACTTGTTAGTTAACTTATATCTTTTGCGCTTAAAACAAATGCACTTCTTATGCTATATTAACCAACTCAACTTCAACTTAATAAGATGTGTATAATACATTTTCAAATTAAAAATTTGACACTTTAAATTTAAGTTAACATCTCAATTTTTTATTCATTTAAATACAAATAAATTAAACGAGAAAAAATATAACTTTGAATAAAAAACACAAAACATTCCATTATAATAGCAAAAATTCTAACTCAAACATATTTCTCACCCATAAAATTTTCAACACCCATATACAATATTATACTAATTAAATGCCCCACTATAATATTAACCGTTAAACGAACAGTCAAAGCCAAAGGACGTGAAAATTCTCTTACAATTTCTACCAATAATATTCTAAATGTCTTTAAATACCTGTCACCACCTTTTCTTATATACACAGAAAATTTTTCACTCGAAATAAACGTTAATAAAGTTCTTATCCATGCTACCATAGCATAAACAAATGTAAATTCCACCATTCCACAAGGAGTAAATGAATACGTAAAATACCCACCAAAACAACAAATTAACAAAACAATAAACGTAAAAAATGAAATTACCGATCTTAGTGGTAACATATTACTATATCTAAAAACTTCAACCAAACCACCTAAAAACTTTTTTACTAAACTATTTAACATTCTCTCCTTAAAATATAATATAAACTGCAAAAAAAACACAAACATAAAAATATCTAACAAAAACACTTGATTAATTTAAACTTTTATACAAATAATACATAAAAATAAAATAAAAAAATTAACGAAATAGGTAAAAACTTAAACCAAAACATAGTTATTATTTTATCATAACGAAATCGGGGGCAAGAACTTCGAATAAAAACAATAATTGAAAATATTACAAACCTAACTATCATTGAAAACTTAAAAAACAATATAGAAGTTATAACCCTAAAAAAAATTAAACTTCCATACTCACTTAAAAACAACAAAACAAAAGCCACCCTAGCATACTCAACATTATACCCTCTAACCAACTCACTTTCACCTTCAGCAAAATCAAAAGGAGCACGATTTAATTCAGCAATAATTATTACAAGAAAAGGTAAATAAATAATTAATAACCTAATATTTACCTCACTTACAAAACTAAAAATTCTATAATGAATTATAACAGCTAACAAATACAAAGAAAAAGCAATTTCATATGAAACACTCTGCCTACTAGCACGCAACGCACCAACAATCCCATACTTCGATTTTCTAACAATACCCCTAATTAAAGTTGTATAAACCGAAGATCCAATTAAACATAAAAAAAATAATAACGAATACTCAAACCTTAAAAAATTAAAAAAATAAGGCAAAACATACCACTCCAAATATATTACTACAAACGAAATCCCCGGCACCAATAAAAATGATAAATCTGAAGAATTTAAAGGAGTTATCTGCTCCTTTTTTAACAATTTTACCCCATCTAACAAAGCCTGTAACACACCCATAAACCTAACCTTGGTGGGTCCTAAACGATTCTGGCTTCTCCCCAACAAATGCCGCTCATATAAAGTAATAAAAGCAATAGCCTGTAAAATAAACACCATTATTAAAATAATTATCAAAAAATTTAAAATTAT